GCCAAAACAACAGATGCCAAAAAGAACAAAAGGCCTTGAACACGTAGTGGATCTTGAAGTACTATTTCTGCATCTCCCTGACCAAATCCACCCACATTAGGATTACTTGTTAATGGTTGATCAAGTTTGATAGATTCGCCCTCTGAAACACGAAGTTCTGGTCCTGGAGGGATAATATCAACCACTTGGCGTCCATCCAATGCATCCGTTATGGTTATTTCGTACCCCCCTTTTTCTTTTCGTATGATTTTGCTTACTATACCCGCTGCTGTAGCATTAAAAACCGTATTGTTACTTTTTGTCCCGTCGGGATAAATCTGGCCCCTTCCCCTGTTACCACCTACGTATATTGGGTATTTTAAGAAGTGAACATCTTTATTAGTCGCGGGATCCGGGGAAAGAATAGGAAAAGTGATTTCACTATATTTCTTACCAGGAACAGGCCCTATTACAAGAATATTTTTTTTAGTGGGGCCGTAATTCTGAAAAGATAGATTGCCTATCTTTTCTTTCATCTCGGCAGAAATACGACTGGGGGGGGCTAATTCAAACCCTTCCGGTAAAATAAGAACGGCCCCTACATTCAACCCCCCCTTTTTACCATTAGCAAGAACTTGTTTCAGTTGCATATCATAAGGAATTCTAACAACTGCTTCAAACACAGTATCAGGAAGTACCGCTTGCGGAACCTCAATATCCACAGGTTTATTAGCTAAATGGCAATTTGCGCATACAATACGACCAGTGGCTTCTCGTGGATTTTCAAAACCCTGCTGCGCAAAAATGGGATATGCATTTGAAATGGAGGCCCGAGTTATTATATATATCATGAGTGATACGGAAATGAATCGAGTAATCTCTTCCTTTATCGAAGAAAAAGTATTTCTAATTTGCATGGTCCAATCGTTGATCCCGAAAATTTCTACAATAAAATTGGGTAGGTCGCTAGTATAGTTCCCTATCCACGATTTTGCTATTTACTGAAATAATTTTACTGGAATATAGGAGGAATCCTCTGAATGGGTAGAAAGAGTAAGGTAAGTACGACCTGGAATGCTTTGCTTAGGTACAAAGTAAGAAACATTCTAATTGACTCGTTTTTCAGTCATTCATTGAATGATAAATCACTACAAGTGACGGAGATACACGATTTAAATAAAGGAAAATCCAATATTTGAAAATTGTATCTAGAATGACTGGAAAAGTGGAAACAAGACCAGATATAATTTGATCATTATGAAAAAATCCAAAATCGTTATAGACATAGCCAATCATTAGTTCCCAACCGTGGGGCGAATGGAATCCGATACATAAATCGGTTACTAAAAGAATGGAAAAGGCTTTTATTGTGTCACTTAAATTATATAGGAATTCTTGAACCCAAGAATTAAGAAAAACAAGTTCTTCATTACCCAGAATAGAATAAGCACTTAGAATAACGAAACAGATTAGATTTGTCGAGAAGTGCAAAATTGTATGGATATGATCCTCATCGTGTATCTTGATCAATTGGATTGTTTCTTTGTGGAGCCCCATACGAAACTTTTGTAGATGTCTTTCCGGGAATTCCTTTACCATTTCATCCAAGAGAAATAGCTCCTCTAATTCTATGAATTTTTCTAGAATACTCTTTTCTTGAATATCGTTCAAAAAAGTTTCGGATTGCCTAGTATTCCACCAATTAGTAACCCAAGATTCTAGACTTTTATTAAATGAGAGAGTGATCCACCGGGGCAAAAAGACTACAAATACTATAAATGAAAGATATCGAAGGGGAATAGATGCGCTCTTTTTTGTCATTTTTTCATCTGTGAATTGTCACCTCATTCGTTGACTCTATGCGATCTAATATTTCTATCAAGCATAAGTTCTATTATAAGGTATCGCGCCTATTAATTATTAATTTATTAATCGAGCCCCCATTTTTTAGTTGTGATTCAGAGGTTAGTCCTTGAATCTAGTGTAGAAAAAATACAGAAATAGAAGAAGAATCCACTTCGAATTCGAATTCAAATGAAGAAATAATAAAAAACTAGATTGTTTCCAGATATCTTAATTGATCAAATATTCCAAGTAATTACTCCCCTTTGATGAATGCCCGAAAGATTCAAATAAAGATTCCAATAATGAATATTTTTCGGATTTCGAAATGAAAGAACTTCCTGTTTATTAAAAAAGAAAATATCAAATATTTCGAAAAAAAAATTGACAGACAAAAACAAAAAAGGTTTCGTTTTATATTATGAACGCCACGTACACGTTTGCCTTGCTTTTGCCCCACGAGGCGTTCTGAAGAAACTTTAATTAAGTAAGTTATGCTTATATAAAAAAGAGGATTCTTAGGGGTTTTCCTCTTGCTGAGAAAGCATTTTTTTGCAGTTTCTTTTTTCAAAATACTTCAATTGGTACACGCAAGAAATAGGCCAATTCCGCAGCCTTTTGCTCAATTTCCCGTGGAGTCAAATTCTCATCAGTACGAGTCAAGGGAACGTCTCCCAGGCCTCTGATTTCCATATAAAGGACACGACGAGCATAAATACCCTCTTTTACTTCTATTCTGATGGACTGAATATCTTTCATAAGGAATCGTAAAAAGATGCGGCGATTTTTTCCAGGAAATCCCCAACGAAAAATGCACACTATTCCTTCTTTTCTATCAAATCGATCATAACCGCTACCTACATTCCATGTAATTGTGCACCACAAATAGGAACTAATAAAGAGACCCGCGATCCCATAGAAAGACATTACGATCCCTTGTGGGAAAAAAAGGATTTGTTGAGACGGAAAGAAGGATATCAAATTCTTATCAAGATAACTAGAAATTCCAACCAATAAGAATCCTAATGAACCTAAAAAAAGGATAAACGCCCAGCAGAAATTACTTGTTTTGCGGGATCCTGCTATAAATTCTATCCATATATATTCTGATCGCCAACTCATACATAGTAGATCCAGTTGCATTTTATGGAATAACAAAAAAAAAATTCACTTTACTTTTTTTTCCGAAGTAACTCTCATCAACTAGTACTATTCTGATGTGAACTTTTAGTAATAATTAATCGAATTGGTTAGATATAATAAATATAATAAAATAAAAGCATCGCCTTCATATGATTCCCTATCAATAGCTACATACATATGGATAGATTTACTTTAATTTCAGACATGAGTTCGGATCCCAGCCTATTTTTTTTTTTTAATTGCTAGAATTCGTCTGTCCATATATCGTGTTTACGCATGTATAAGATCTTTTTCATTTATGTTCGGAGAAAGCCACCCGTTATTCTTATACAATATTCTACTAAATGGATATCCTTGTTCGCTAAGTCTTGAAAAAAAAACTAGATGAGATTTGACCACATCAGATTTAAAAAATCTTTTTTTTTTGAACATGAAGAGATAAAGAGGCCATTGCAATTGCCGGAAATACTAGGCCCACTAAAGGCACAAAAAAGGAGGGTAAGTTGTTGAGAATTGTCATAGAATGGGGTACCTCGATTTAATATTTGTACCTGTTATTGTTATAAGGATATCTTATAATAATTATAATTCATATTATAATTCGTATATTAGTATACTAAGTATATCGAAGTGAGTATATATAATAAGTGCAAGCAATGTCGAACTAAATAAACGGACTTATTCATCTTTCTACATGAAATAGATGTATGTATGATAATCCACTTTCTTTATTATTCTTACTTCTTTTATTTTTATTCTTATATTGTTCTTATCTTCTTCTTCTAATTTCTTTTTTAATAAAAAAAGAGTCTCTTAAAAATTTAAAAATCTCTGAAAGATTCGTTAGAATCCGACCCAAGAGCAGGAATTCTTATAAAAAGGGGACTTCTTGGGAGATATAGAAAGATGCAAGATTCTATATTTTCTATATTTGAAATATATACATATAGAAGAGGCGAACAGAACACGAAATTCGTTTTATTTGCCTTGCCTCCTAATTCGAAGGAAGAATTCGCTGTTTATGTTGTTGTTTTTTTACCGATATTGCTAATCAGCAATATCGGTAAAAAAACAACAATTATCCGCATGATTCTTTCTACAATTAAAGCTTATGTCACAAAATAAAAATGCATTTTTTCGGTTTTTTTTATTTTGATTCTGATAAACTAACTAACTAGTTGTTCGCCACAAAAAAAAGTTGAACTCAAGACTCTACTTGATTGAATTTTTATTGAAAGGAAAAAAGGCGTGGAGCTGAAATAGCTCACTCAGAACACCCTTTAAAGGGTTACGTGGTACGATTGGATCGAATAAGCCCTTATGGAATAAATATTCAGCCGCTTGTGAACCTTCAGGTACTGTCTTATTCAATGTTTGTTCAATTACTCTTTTACCCGCAAATGCAATATAGGCATTGGGTTCGGCAATAATGATATCCCCCAACATACCAAAACTAGCTGTTACTCCACCAGTAGTAGGAGATGTAAGAATTGATACATAGAATAACTTTTTATTTGATTGATAATCATATAAAGCAGAAGATATTTTAGCCATTTGCATCAAGCTCAAACTTCCTTCTTGCATGCGTGCCCCTCCGGAAGCACACACTAGAATAAGAGGTAAAAGTTTATTGGTAGCATACTCGATCAAACGGGTGATTTTCTCGCCTACTACGGATCCCATACTACCCCCCATAAACTGAAAATCCATAACCCCAATTGCGACGGGAATCCCGTTTAGTTGACCTGTACCTGTTTGAACAGCCTCTGTTAATCCTGTTTTTTTTTGATAAGAATCAATACGATCTTTATAAGGTTCCTCTTCTGAATGAAATTCAATGGGATCCAGAGAAACCATGCCGTCATCCATCGGATCCCAAGTACCTGGATCAACCGAAAGTTCGATTCTATCTGAACTACTTATTTTCAAATAATATCCGCATTGTTCACAAATATTCATTTTTGACTTCAAAAATTTCTTATAATTTAATCCATAACAATTTTCACATTGAACCCACAAATGCCTGTATTTTTGAG